AACCAAGGAAAATCATTCGTGGTAAAGACAAGATACACTTTGACCAGAAAAACCCGTGCTCGAAAGAAAATAATATAATATAATTTATCGAGTACGGGTTTTTGTCGGTAAAGATAAAAAATGGATTCAAGTGGAATTTTCTGAAACGTATCAATAAGCTAGACCCATGCTACGAGTTGTCTCATGCCATAAATAAACCCGGACACTCAAGAAATCTGTTGGACAAGCGGATTCACACCTTTTACAACCTACGCAGTCTTCTGTTCTTGGAGCAGAAGCAATTTGCTTAGCTTTACATCCGTCCCAAGGTATCATTTCTAATACATCCGTGGGGCAGGCTCGTACACATTGAGTACACCCTATACATGTATCATAAATCTTTACTGAATGTGACATTGGATATCTATAATTTTTTTAACATCATAAATTTTCGATCTAGTAAAGTAGTAAATTAATTATATATTGTAGACACCAGACGAATCAATGATTTAGATTTACTAGAATTAATCTACTTTTTGATCTGCTCATGAAAAAAGGCCAAGATACTTTGATTTATTACGTTTTAGCAAAAAGCACCATTATCATTATGTCCCACATACCCATTTTAATTTAATTGGTGAATATTCTGTAGATATTCTATATTTTGATTTATATGATTACCACTATTTATTCAACAAATTAGATTGATTGATACGAGTTGATTTTCTGTTACGATGAATTGATGAAACAATAGCTAATCCAATAGCTGCTTCAGCAGCTGCAATTGCTATAACAAAAATGGAGAAAACATCTCCTTTTAATTGGCGACTATCAAATAAATCAGAAAATGTTACGAAATTTATATTAACTGCATTCAGTATAAGCTCAAGACACATAAGCGCTCGAACCATATTTCGACTTGTAATCAATCCATAGATACCGATGGATAATAAATAGGAACTCAAAACAAGTACATGTTCGAGCATCATTGACCAACTCCTCGCCAATCTCGATTCATTTCAATATGAACAACAATTCAACCGATTCAATTGAGTAAAATAGAATATAATAAAGTACGAAATAAAGGTATTTGGTAATAGATAATAAATCTAAAGGTATTTGGTAATAGATAATAGATCTAACTAAGAGCATTTCCTTTTTCTAATTTTATACATGAACAATAAATAGAAGTTAAAGAAAAGAACAAGTCCTTATTAATTTTTTTTTTATTTTATAGTACTAAATTTTTAGTACTGACGAGCCATAGCAATTGCACCTATCAAGGCAACTAAAAGAATTATCGAAATAAGTTCAAATGGAAGAAAAAAATCTGTTGATAAATGAATCCCAATTTGTTGACCATTATTTATCAAGTCCTGTTCTAAAATCTGGTTTGATCTTGTAGTCCAAATAATCCCGTACCATGATGTATCTGGGATAGTAGTAATTAGTGAAACAAAAATACTTGTACAAACCAGTGAAGTGACTCCATCTCCAACGGTCCAAAGATGGAAATCGTTGTAATATTCTGAACCATTCATGAACATCACAGCAAATACAATTAATACATTTATAGCTCCCACATAAATAAGGAGCTGTGCAGCAGCTACAAAATGGGAGTTCGATGGAATATGAAATAAGGATGTACAAACAAGAACCAATCCCAAGGAAAAGGCAGAAAAAATCGGATTGGTAAGTAATACCACTCCTAGACCCCCCACTATAAGACCCAATCCCAAAAAAACTACAAGAAAATCATGTATTGGTCCAGGTAAATCCATTCTATGTAAAATAAGAGATAAATTAAGTCGAAATTTTTCATGATCCTAGTGACCAAACCAAGAAAAAAGAAATTACCCTATTTTTTTGCTATGTTCCTAATTGAATTAAATCTAATGGGGTGTGGCTTAGATATACTTATTAATTTAATTGATGAATTTAATTGATGAATGGTTAAATACCATTTCTCTATACGTTTCTCTATCTGAAAGTTTCGTTATAAATGAAATTTTTCGAAATAACTAAAAAAAATAATCGATAAATTTAGAAATCATCACAGATCACATATATATGAATATATTTTCAATCCCTAAAAACCATTATTTTGACCACTCTATAGTTAGGTTTTTTATTTATTGACCAAGCAAAATGAAAGAAGCTTCGCTACTTTCATTTAGATCAAAACTTAATCTTAGAAATTGGTAATTGTTCTTGAATCAAGTGGTTTAGCCACAGATTTTTTGATTTGAGTCGAATTCATAATTGTTCGAATTGTGTAATCTCCAATTACTGACATTGGTAACCGACCCAAAGCAATTTGATTATAATTCAACTCGTGACGATCATAAGTAGAAAGTTCATATTCTTCAGTCATTGATAAACAATTTGTTGGACAATATTCAACACAGTTACCACAAAATATACAGATTCCAAAATCAATACTGTAATTAAGCAATCGTTTCTTTCGAATATCAGTTTCCAATTTCCAATCAACAACAGGGAGATCTATAGGACATACCCGAACACATACTTCACAAGCAATGCATTTATCAAATTCAAAGTGAATTCGACCGCGGAAACGCTCTGATGTGATCAATTTTTCATAAGGATATTGAATAGTTACAGGTAAACGATTCGTATGGGATAAGGTAATCATAAAACTTTGACCGATATACCTTGCAGCCCGTACTGTTTGTTTACCATAATTCATGAACCCAGTTACCATGGGGAACATATCGTGAATATGTATGAATAATTTGATGTTTCTTTCTCTTGTTTGAGAGAAGTTATGAATCTAGAATATCCTGTGCCTTTACAGTGAAAAGAGTTGGGACGAAGTTGTCAATAATAGATTACCTAAAGAAATAGGTAAAAGAAATTTCCACCCAAGATTTAACAGTTGGTCCATTCTCATCCTAGGCAAAGTCCATCTTGTTGTGATAGGAATGAACAGGAACAAATAAGCTTTAGCTAATGTAATAAAGATACCAATTGTCGTTCCAAAGACTCCGCCCACTTCTATTCCGAAAAGCTCAGGAATTAATATGTACGGAATAGAGAGATTCCAGCCACCCAAGTAAAGAACCGTTACAAATAATGAAGAAACTAGTAGATTTAGATAGGAAGCAACGTAAAATAAACCAAATTTTATACCTGAATATTCGGTTTGATAACCTGCTACTAATTCTTCCTCTGCTTCTGGTAAATCAAAAGGTAATCTCTCGCATTCCGCTAGGGAAGAAATTAAAAAAACAGCAAATCCTATAGGTTGGCGCCACAGATTCCAACCCCAAAAACCATATTTTGACTGCGCCTCAACTATATCAACTGTACTTGAACTGTTAGATAATCATAGTCGGTGATAACATCACTATTCCCATCGCTATTGCAAAACCGTACATGAGACTTAAGCTTCATACGGCTCCTCGATGGCCGTGAATAAATCTAAGGACAGGTTCAAATATTATCTCGATATACTTGTCTTTCTTTTAGAGTAGATAGAGTAAAGATACATCGGAGAGTCCCAAATTAGACCAATGCAATTCTGTCTGCTATAAATAACAAAAAAATGCTTCTGAATTGATCTCATCCTTTATAATTTTATTTTTTTGAAATTGCATTTATTTAGTTCGTTACTGTTCTTCTTTTTCACTCAAAAAAAAGCCTATAAAAAAAATCAATAAAGGATTGCTTCGTTCCTTATAGTAATTTGTTTAATCAGTGGGTAGGAGCATACTCTGGATCGGGATCATGGGGAAGTACTGCTTGATCATTTCTACCAACTTAAAGCCCCATTAGGATTCCTTTTATGTTATGCAGAAATATCCATTTGGATAACTTACTTACTTACATTATCTCCATTACTAATCCTTTGTGTACCTTGGTATTCCTAACCGTCCACTTATGTTTGTTCGATCCCCGGTATGGTAATACATACAACAGTAAAAATTCCATACAGTTGATCTTTTGTACCCGCTTCAAACTATGATGACTAATCAACCAATCTTGGGGTAACCCGTTTCTACTGTTTATATTTACGTCTGCTTAACTCTTGTACCTAGGGAATGAGACTCAATCTTTTTACTGCCAATTTCTAAGCTGTTTTGTTTCACTCATATAACTATCTGGTTTAGTCCATCGCCCTGAATGATGAATAAAAAAGGATATCTATTCAATACATTCAACTTTTTTCCTAGAACGAAAATGAAAATAAATAGGTAAAAAAAAGTACATGTCCCAACGAATCGCACGTAGAGATATTGATAACACACATGGAGTTAATGGTATTTCATAACTAATCGATTGAGCAGCAGCTCGTAGACCACCTAAAAAGGAATATTTATTATTCGATCCATATCCTGACATAAGAAGTCCAATAGGAGCAATGCTGGAAATGGCAATCCATAAAAAAACTCCTATACTGAGATCGGCCAAAACAAGGCGATAGCCAAAAGGAATTACTGAATAACTGAGTAAAATAGATATGACCGCTATAGATGGTCCGATACTGAATAAACTAATATCTCCTCGAGATGGGAGAAGATCCTCTTTGAAAAGTAGTTTGGTACCATCTGCTAAAGCTTGAAGAATTCCCAAAGGACCCGCATATTCAGGTCCAATACGTTGTTGTACCCCTGCAGATATTTGTCTTTCTAACCACACAATTACTAGTACCCCTATTATGATTCCGGATACAGGAGTAAAAATAGGAACAAGTAACCATATGAGTCCATAAATCTCTTTTAAGGATTCCGATCTGGAAAAAGAATTGATAGCTTGTACTTTTGTTGTATCAATTATCATTTCAACGATCAACTTCTCCCATAATAATATCTATACTACCTAGTATTGTCATAATATCAGCCAATTTCATTCTTTTAACTAGCTGAGGAAGAATTTGCAAATTGATAAAACCTGGTGGACGAATTTTCCATCTCCATGGAAAAACACTCCGATCTCCTATCAAAAAAATTCCCAATTCTCCCTTTGGGGCTTCTACTCTCACATAAAGTTCTTGTTTAGACAATTCAAAAGTGGGCGAAGGTTTTTTACTAATGAATCGATAATCAAAATCATTCCATTCGGAATCCTTTGTTCTATCAAAGCGCCGTACCTCTAAATTCTCATGGGGCCCTCCCGGAATTCCTTCCAAAGCTTGTTGAATAATTTTTATGGATTCCGTCATTTCATTGATTCGGACTAAATAACGAGCTAACGAATCTCCTTCTTTTTGCCATTGTACTTCCCAATCAAATTCGTCGTAACACTCATAATGATCGACTTTACGAAGATCCCATTGAATTCCAGAAGCTCGTAACATTGGTCCTGATAAACCCCAATTTATTGCTTCCTCTCCACCAATAATGCCCACTCCTTCAACTCGTTCCAAAAAAATGGGATTACGCGTAATAAGCTTTTGATAGTCAGTAACCCCCGTTAAAAAATAATCACAGAAATCTAAACATTTATCTATCCAGCCATAAGGTAGATCAGCAGCAACCCCTCCGATACGGAAATAATTATGCATCATTCGCATACCTGTGGCGGATTCAAATAGGTCATATATCAATTCTCTCTCTCGGAAAATATAGAAGAAAGGAGTCTGCGCACCTATATCTGCCATAAAAGGGCCAAGCCATAACAAATGAGAAGCTATACGACTCAGTTCTAGCATAATTACTCTAAGATAGCTCGCTCTTTTCGGTACTTGAATATTTCCCAACTGTTCTGGTCCATTTACCGTTATTGCCTCTGTAAACATAGTCGCTAAATAATCCCAGCGTGTTACATAAGGAAGATATTGTATAATTGTTCGATTTTCTGCAATTTTTTCCATTCCTCTGTGTAAATAACCCAATACGGGTTCACAGTCAATAACATCTTCCCCGTCTAGAGTAACGATGAGTCGAAGAACACCATGCATTGACGGGTGTTGAGGACCCATATTGACTATCATGAGGTCTTTTCTTGTAGTTGGTATAGTCATATATTTTTTCCCCGATTCATTATTCCAATTCCAGGAATTTCTGAAAACGAAATGAAGTTCATCAAAATTAAAAAATTTAATAAAATCGAATTTCCAAGTATAATATAAAAAAAAAAATAATAAAAAACTATTCGTCAAATTAACTTAACGAGTTTTTGGCTCCCGAATATCCAATTGACTAATTAATTCTTTATAACGTACTCTATTTTTCTTTGACAAATAAGCCAGCAGCCGTTGACGTTTTCCCAGAATTTTCCGTAGACCTCTCTGAGATAAATAGTCTTTTCTGTGCAATTCCAAATGGGAAGTAAGTCTACGTATCTTATTGGTGAAACTGAATACTTGAAATTCAACAGACCCCTTATTTTCTTCTTTTTCTTCTTGCGAACTAACTGAAATGAATAAATTTTTGACCATAAAAAGAACTTTCTTCCCTTTTTCTTTATTTTTACAGATATGGATTTTACTGATCAGTAATAATAATGCCAGTTATTTTAATTTGTTATACACAATAATCTGAATTTACTCATATATACTTTTTTCTTTTTTTTTTCAAATTAAATTTATCAATACCATTTTATTTTCCATTTTATTCAGATATGGATGGTCGGTACATTTCTACACCCACAAAAATAGGAATTTGAACCCAAGATAAGAAGATTATGACGATTCATTCATAATTGATTGATATAGATATAATTGCTCTAAGCTGAGATAAGATAAGGTCATTGAATCAGTATCATGTACCAGAATGTAATATAACACAAGGCGTGTGTATATTTGGTTGACTTCATATACATACCAGATATGCCACTGGATCCATGGAAATGTACCATCAACTAATTATCAATCGTGGATACATATGTATCCTTGACATACTGAAACGACTGCCATTATTGGTATCAAACCAATAGCGATTCATACAAGCTAAATCTTCTAATCGATAATTGGGCCAAAGAAATAATTTGAACCTAAAAAATGGACTTGTATCTACATCTACATCAAGATGCTTATCCTCATAAAAAAATGGACCGCAGTTCCTTGCATTGTTCCCATTGCAAAATACGTGGTTTCTATCCCCAACATTTAAATTTCTCGAATTTAAACAATTTAGAATTCTCAACTCTCTACGACGTCTAGGAGATAAAATATTTTCAGGAACAATAAAATCATAATGATTTTCGTCTTTATTCCCAAAAAACTTTTTATGTCGTCGTGCAATGAATTCATTAAGACCATTCTTATGAACATTTCTTTTTTCTTGGCATCTTCGATTTCGATTAGTTTGTTGTTTACTCTTATGCACCCGTGAAATAGCTATAGTTTGGTACATGATAAATTGTCCATCCCAGTTTATGGATAGCCGAGCTGGTTCAATAAAAAATCCCATGTTTTCCAAATTTTCAATAGTTGTAACCCTCGGAATCATCATTACATCCAGGCGCATTTCTTCTCTTTGAATAGAGGATATAGTCATTTCCTTTGGATTTCTCAATCTAAGCAGTAGACAATATGCCTTGATATTATTGATTATTGTTTGGCTAAAAGGAGGCTCCCATCGAAATTGAAAAAGAAAATTTCTTTTCAGGAAGAAATATAACTCCTCTGTTGCGGTTTCACTAACTACGTCTTTTTCAATGTCTAATCCCCCATAATAATTTTCGTGAACCTCTTTTTGTTTTTTATTTATACTCCATTTTTTATTAAAAAGAAGTAAATTGATTGGTATGATCCACGGTTGAATCTTATATGCATTATAAAGTAACAAAAATTCTGGGAAAAGTTCCAGGTTCTTTTTATTTTTATCAATTATTTGATAATAATTCGTCCGAGTCTTAGTATTTTTATGAATGTTCGCGTTGGTCCCGATATCTATATTTGTCCATTCCTCAATATCGATCTTTTTTGTAAGACAAAAATGAATAGTTCTCCAATCAAAATATTTTCTATCCGGATTTTTATCCCTATCAATAATATAATCTTCTCCTAGATAATTACTGAGATCTATATCTCCCGGCAAATAAAAAAATTCAGTATTATATGTATTGTAATTATATTTCTTGTAATTATAGGGAATCCCTCGGACCTCGTTTACTTGAAAGGGCGATCCATAAATATCTGAACCCTTCTTATCTTCATAATTAATATATTTATTTGATAAAAGATCGTATTTGTATTTTTTTTTTAATTTATCTTTTTGGCTCGTTAATGAATTCACTATATAATTTTTTTGTTTCTCGTAATTAATTAATTGGTCTTTTTCATATGAATCAAAATTTTCTAAGTTTTTTTTTTGAACCATAAAACTTTGATTTATTCTATTTCTCCATTTTTTCGATACTAATCTAGACCATCTATTCTGAGATAAATCGTATTGATAGTGATCATTGCCTATTAACCAGCTTTTCCACTCATTCATTTCAAAATTGCGAAGTTTCTTATACCTTGATTTGGAATGAAATATTCCTTGTGTTCCAAAAAAATATTTTATTCTATCCTTAATAAAAGGAGTTGTTCCGTGATATTGAAATACGGATTTCAAGTGATACTTGTTAATAACTTGGGTTTGTGATAATTTATAAAATACATATGCCTGTGACAAGGAAGAGAGGTCACAAAAAATTTGTGAATTCTTATTACTAATATTAGAAATTGACTTTTTTATAGTCGAAATAAAATTTTTTGTATTTTTTTTTGTTTCATCAATCCTTTTTTTATCTGTTTCATCATTGTAACTGTATTTATCAGTAATTTTTTTTTTTGATTTAAGTAAATTTTGTATAGTTATTCTGGGAATATTACTGATACGTAAAAAGATATCTATGTATATCCTTTCAATAAAAAATTTCAAAAAATAGTGACATTTACGTATTAGTCGGGCATTTCTTCTTTTTAATATCTGCCAAAAATTTTTCGTCGATTCTAATCTTTTATCATAAAAACTTGTTTCATTAGTACTAATGTTTATATGTGTAATTTTAAATATGTTTTTCTTGTCTTTTGTGATTTTTTCTATTTTATTTCTGATTGTACTTGTCCTATCAGCTAGATCCTTCATCTTTTTTTCTGTCAGTGAATAATTTGTCCAATCCATGGATCTAATTCGAATGGACGATTCATGAATCATCTGATTACCTATTATCATTTGTTTTTTATTAATATTTTTATTCGATTCATATATTTCCCTCAATGGAATCGGACTTACTTTTTCTTTTGTAAGCTCTTTCATTATTCTTTTTTTAAATCGAACTTTTTTTATAACCCATCTTGTTTTCTCTTTTGATACCTTTAGAAGCCATTTTGTTCTTTTTTTTATAATTTTTCGAGCTAGAAAACATTTCTTTATAAGTTTTCTAAGTTTTTTTCCAAGTTCTTTAAAAACAGGTTGAAAAAAGGAAGGTTGTTTTATGGGTAAACCAAAAGGTAGTTTAGTTTCCATTCCCCAAACTGTTAAAAAACAAAAATTATACCCTTTCCCGTTGTTTTTCGTTGAATCTCTATGCTGGGATTGTAGCTTAGATCTGTGCCACGGTTTCAGACAGAAAGGAAATAGGATCTTTATCTGAATACCTTTTGTTAACCAATCTTTAGGAAATTCTTTTTCTGATAATTGAACACCACTAAAGGTACATTTAACATGCCTTTCTCGACTCCACTCTTGCCAATCCTCGTACCACTCCGGGGATTGAAATAATAGCATACGTCCAATATTTTTTGCTATTATCAACAAAGGCAATACTATATATTTTCTAAGAATTGCTTGGGTTACTAACAAAGAACTCCTTACTGTTTGCGAAAATATAATACTTTCCCAATTTTCTGCTATTGTCATACGTTCATTCTCTTCTTTTTTTTTATCCTTTTCTTTTTCTTTCGCCTCTTTCTCTTCAGAATCCGAAATTTTTAATTCCACACCCTCCCCCATCCAATTCCTAAAAATTTGATTAAGCATTCTGGAGATATCAAAAGAAAAAAAAAAAGTTTTGTCTATGTCTACTCTGTCCAAAAAAAGCGGTGAATGCACATTTGGTTGAA